AGCAGGTACAAAAGGAGTTCAAGTACAAATTGCAGGACGTATCGACGGAAAAGAAATTGCACGTGTCGAATGGATAAGAGAAGGTAGGGTTCCCCTACAAACCATTCTAGCTAAAATTGATTATTGTTCCTATACAGTTCGAACTATTTATGGGATATTAGGGATCAAAGTTTGGATATTTCTAAACAAAGAATAACAAACTTTTTCTTATCTTTAACATTTCTTAACATTTCATGTTTCTATAAAACAAAAAATGACAAATTATTCCATTTTTTTTGGAAAAAAAAAATGATAAATTTTATAAGATTAAATTGAATAAAAAATTCAATTAATAATTTAATATTGATGCTATGCTTAGTGTGCGACTCGTTAGTTTTTTAGAGTGGTTAAAAAAAAAATAAAAAAAAAAAGAAACCGACTCGTAGTATTAATTACGTAGTATGAATTAATTAAAAAAAAACTAATAACCAACTCATCGCTTCGGATTATCTAGATCTAAAGAACTAGTCAAAACAAAAAATCTAAATAAAGATATGATATATTGGTGATATAATTATAGCAACTCAAATATTGTATAAATAAAAAAGGTATAAAAAAAGAAAGAAAAATGAATCTGTCTGATTATGAGTTGTAAAGCAATAAGAATATACAGATAAATGAAGGGGTGAAAGAAAGAGAGAAAAAATGTATGATATAGAATTCTAATATGTAAAGGTCTATGGGTCATCTCATAAAAGGTAGTGTAATAAAGCATCAATATGAATTAATCCATATATAAATGAATATATTCTTAACACAAACCAATCAAGAGCTCTGAATCAATAAAAACTGAGAAAGTTGATTCAAGAAAAAGGAAAATAAATCGTATTTAAATAAAATCTTATTATTATTATATTAGGGAATTAGAGAGGCTCCATTGTAGAATTCAGACCTAACCATTAATCGAGAAGCGATGGGAACGACGAAACCTGCGAATATCTAAGATTTTTTTTTTAAACAAATCTTAATTATTTATTAGGTGGGATGGCGGAACAAACCAAAAAGGAATCCATTTATTTTAGAAGAGTTGTGTCCTACATTACATCTGAATTTGATAATAAAGAGTAAATATTCGCCCGCGAAAATCTTATTGAAATTTTTTTCTTTTTGCCAACCCGATATGATCTGATATGATAATAAAAGATAAAAGAAAAAATAATATTCGTTAGAACCTTATAAGATAACAAAACAACATTATCTAATCTAGGTATATACAGATAGCAAAAATTGTCTATAACTATAAGAATACATATTTAGTTATCTATCAAAACAAGATATACAAATTTCTAATAGACCAATGGATTCTATGAAATCTCATAAAATCCCGCGATTCTATTATTCATTAAACATATGTATCTTAGTGTATATTATTCGGTTAAATCGATTTATATATATTTGAATCGCTTCATTCGCGAGGAGCCGTATGAGATGAAAAATCTCATGTACGGTTCTGTAATAGAGATGGAATTGATAAACAACCATCAACTATAACCCCAAAAGAACCAGATTTCGTAAACAACATAGAGGAAGAATGAAAGGAATATCCTATCGGGGTAATCATATTTGCTTCGGAAGATATGCGCTTCAAGCACTTGAGCCCGCTTGGATCACATCTAGACAAATAGAAGCAGGACGGCGAGCAATGTCACGAAATGTCCGCCGAGGTGGACAAATATGGGTACGCATATTTCCAGACAAACCGGTTACAGTAAGACCTACCGAAACGCGTATGGGTTCGGGAAAAGGATCTCCCGAATATTGGGTAGCTGTCGTTAAACCTGGGAAAATACTTTATGAGATGGGCGGGGTCTCAGAAAATATAGCCAGAAAGGCTATTTCAATAGCAGCCTCCAAAATGCCTATACGAACTCAATTCATTATTTCGGGATAATAATTAGAACCAAAGGAAAGAGGTCTTTAGGATGAAAACAAAAAAAATGCAATTGTGGGTTCTTTATTTTTGAACACAGAATATTTTTTTTACTTCCATTTTTGGACTGAAAGAACAAAAAAATGATATGATTCAACCTCAAACCTATTTGAATGTAGCTGATAACAGTGGAGCCCGCAAATTGATGTGTATTCGAATCCTAGGAGCCAGTAATCGACGATATGCTTATATTGGTGACATTGTTGTTGCTGTAATCAAGGAAGCAGTACCAAATACGACCTTAGAAAGATCAGAAGTGATCAGAGCTGTAATTGTACGTACTTGTAAAGAACTCAAACGTAGCAACGGTATAATAATTCAGTATGATGATAATGCTGCAGTTGTCATTGATAAAGAAGGAAACCCAAAAGGAACTCGAATCTTTTGTGCAATCGCCCGGGAATTGAGACAGTTAAATTTTACTAAAATAGTTTCATTAGCACCCGAGGTATTATAAGACTATAAGACAAAACCGTGATATGGATATTTTTATTTTTAATAAAAAGAAAATAGATAAATTAATATATTATA